CGTATCGACGGAAAAGAAATCGCACGTGTTGAATGGATCAGAGAAGGCAGAGTTCCTTTACAAACAATTGAAGCTAAAATTGATTATTGTTCCTATACAGTTCGAACTATTTATGGGGTCTTAGGAATAAAAATTTGGATATTCGTAGACGAAGAATAAAAAAACTTTATTTTTATTTACATTTTATACAAGGATAAAAAACTAAACCTATGTAGTATAACACTATAACAGCAATAAAAAATTTGCAGTATTCTTTTTTTGTTTAAGAAAAAAATCAGCAATTCTATAAGGTTGAATAAAAATTTCCATCAAAACTCCTTTGGTATAATTGCTATGCTTAGTGTGTGACTCGTTAGTTTAGGATTAGATTAAGATAAAAAAAATAAAAAAGAACTTACCTATAAGAGCAACTAATAACTATAGCATTAATAAATAACCTAAGCAACTCATTGCTTCGCATTATCTGGATCCAAAAAAATCAGTCAAGATATGATAGTGATAGACTGATCATATCATTGTAGCAACTGAATTTTTTTTTACAAAAAAAACAAAGAATAACGAAATATGCTTATTAAGTTATGAAAGGTAATCAAAAAGTATGCGGATAAATGGAAGGATGAAAGAAAGAGAGAAAAAATGGAATATTAATGATATATGATTCCAATTTGGAAAGTCTATGAGGTCACCGTAAGAAAAGCAATGTAATAAAGCATGAATACGGATTAATTCATAATAATTAAATAAATCTGTTCTGAAAACAAAAAATTAAGAGCCTTGAGCCAATAAAACTGAGAAAATTGACTCAAAAAAAATAAAAAAATGAAATTAAAAATTTCATGTAAGAGCTCCATTGTAGAATTCGGGCCTAATGATTAATCAAGAAGCGATGGGAACGACGGAACCCATGAATATAGAGGATTCTATTGAAAAACAAATCTTAGTAATTCATTGGACAGGATGGCGGAATAAACCATAAACTTTATTATCTATTCTGATTTTGATTATGAGACCTCGTGGGATAAACATCAAACTTAAATAGATATTGAAAGAGTAAATATTCGCCGGCGAATATTTATATTTTTTTTTTATAAAAAAGTAAAAAAAAATACGAAAAAAAAATAAAAAGATAAAAGAAAAAAAGGATTTGTTAGAATATTATAACTTTAACAAAAATGACATTCGAGATGATAATATTACGTTTTTTTTAAATAAATAGAAATAGAATTCATCTTGGATTCCATTTTGAAAAAGACATACACAAATTTATAAGAGATCGGATTAAATTTCAAAAAAGACCATGATTAATAGGATTAATCATTAACTGCATCTATATCTTAATACAAGCTTTTTTAGTACTTTTATTCGCGAGGAGCTGGATGAGAAGAAACTCTCACGTTCAGTTCTGTAGTAGAGATGGAATTTATAATTTAGAAAAACCCATCAACTATAACCCAAAAAGAACCAGATTTCGTAAACAACATAGAGGAAGACTAAAAGGAATATCTTCTCGTGGGAATCGTATTTGTTTTGGCAGATATGCTCTTCAAACACTTGAACCCGCTTGGATCACATCTAGACAAATAGAAGCAGGGCGACGAGCAATGTCACGAAATGTACGACGTGGGGGAAAAATTTGGGTACGTATATTTCCAGACAAACCAGTTACAGTAAGACCCGCGGAAACGCGTATGGGTTCTGGGAAAGGATCCCCAGAGTATTGGGTAGCTGTGGTTAAACCGGGTAAAATCCTTTATGAAATGGGTGGTGTACCCGAAAATATAGCGAGAAAAGCTATTTCAATAGCGGCATCAAAAATGCCTATAAAAACCCAATTCATAATTTCTGAATAGAAATATAGAATGAAAAGGCTAAATAACTTTTAAGGATAAAAAGATTCTCGGTTTTCTTTTTTTTTTGACAAACAATATTTTTTTACTTCGTCCTTTATATTAAAAGAAGAGATACAAAAAAATGATATGATTCAACCACAAACCTATTTGAATGTAGCAGACAACAGCGGGGCTCGAGAATTGATGTGTATTCGAATAATAGGAGCTAGTAATCGCCGATATGCTCATATTGGTGACGTTATTGTTGCTGTAATCAAGGAAGCAATACCAAATACTCCTCTAGAAAGATCAGAAGTGATTAGAGCTGTAATTGTACGTACTTGTAAAGAACTTAAACGTAACAATGGGACGATAATACGATATGATGACAATGCCGCAGTTGTCATTGATCAAGAAGGGAATCCAAAAGGAACTCGAGTTTTTGGGGCGATCCCACGGGAATTGAGACAATTAAACTTTACTAAAATAGTTTCATTAGCTCCTGAGGTCTTATAAGACCTAAATATAAATAGTTAGTAAAAAAATGGTATTGAAATAAAATTAATTAATCGATTGTGTATCACGCATATACCCTTAATAATAAAATATTAATAAATAATAAAATATTAATAATTTAATTCATATATTAATATATAATTCGTCTATATCTATATATAAATAAAAGAAAAAGAACATGTTGATTATATCAAAATTATAGAACAATAAGGAATTTTAACTTATCATGGGGAAAGACACTATTGCTGATATAATAACCTCTATACGAAATGCTGACATGAATAGAAAAGTAACAGTTCGGATAGGGTCGACTAACATCACCGAAAGCATTGCTAAAATACTTTTACGAGAGGGTTTTATCGAAAACGTAAGGAAACATCGCGAAAACAATCAATATTTTTTGATTTTAACCCTAAAACATAGGCGAAATAAGAAAGAATCCTATAAAACTATTTTAAATTTAAAGAGAATAAGCCGACCGGGTCTACGAATCTATTCTAACTCTCAACGAATTCCACGAATTTTAGGCGGAATAGGAATTGTAATCCTTTCGACTTCTCAAGGTATAATGACAGACCGAGAAGCTCGACTAAAAAGAATCGGCGGAGAAATTTTGTGTTATATATGGTAATCCTTCTAATATAAAAATTGGATATCCGGAACTTACCATTTGTGAAAAAGGGGGGTTGTGTAATACCACCCCTGCTAAAAAAAAAGTTTAGGATGTTTTACCTCGAATGAAATTAAAGAAAAAAATGAATTAATGAAAGTTTTCTTTCTGAATCACTTCCGAACGGCATGGTTCGATTTTGTTTAGATACTAAAGATTTGTTTGATTTTAGGTCGTGCTTCTGAAAGGATTCGACATTTTTTTTGTATAGGTATACCTTTAGGAGAAAAAGTAAAAAATTTAGCAAGTTCTTAGGTATAAGTTAATCAGGGGACAGCCGCTTTATAGACTCCATAACAAGGATTCAAAAGAGTAAGTGGTTTTTTCAATTTCAACATTCCTTTCACGAAGATATAATTCAAGATTAAAAAATATCAAGAAACCTTTTTTCGTACAACAATAAGTATATTCACAGAATTAAGGAATAACAACTATGAAAATAAGGGCTTCCGTTCGTAAAATTTGTGAAAAGTGTCGACTAATCCGTAGGAGGGGACGAATTATAGTAATTTGTTCCAACCCGAGGCATAAACAAAGACAAGGATAATCTTACTAAAGGAAATAAAGTAAAGGAAAAGGCACTTCCAAGGAGCTGGCAAAAAGTCCGTTTTGACATGAAATGGATATATCCATATATTTCTTGTGAAATGAAAAAATATGGCAAAACCTATATTAAGAATTGGTTCGCGTAAAAATACACGTAGTGGTTCACGTAAAAATGTACGTAGAATACCAAAGGGAGTTATTCATGTTCAAGCAAGTTTCAACAATACCATTGTGACCGTTACAGATGTACGGGGTCGGGTGATTTCTTGGTCCTCCGCGGGTACTTGTGGATTCAGGGGTACAAGAAGAGGAACACCTTTTGCTGCTCAAACCGCAGCAGTAAATGCTATTCGAGCAGTAGTGGATCAAGGTATGCAACGAGCTGAGGTAAGGATAAAAGGCCCTGGGCTGGGAAGAGATGCAGCATTACGAGCTATTCGTAGAAGCGGTATACTTTTAAGTTTCGTACGAGATGTAACCCCTATGCCACATAATGGTTGTAGACCCCCTAAAAAAAGACGTGTATAGAACTAAATAAAGGCTGAAAGGGTTTCAAGAGAAATAAACGATTCAATGATCTGATCAAAAAAAATTACTATGGTTCGAGAGAAAGTAAAAGTATCTACTCGGACACTACAGTGGAAGTGTGTTGAATCAAGAAGAGACAGTAAGCGTCTTTATTATGGACGCTTTATTCTGTCTCCACTTATGAAAGGTCAAGCCGACACAATAGGCATTGCGATGCGAAGAGCTTTACTTGGCGAAATAGAAGGAACATGTATTACACGTGCAAAATCTGAGAACATACCACATGACTATTCTAACATAGTAGGTATTCAAGAATCAGTACATGAAATTTTACTTAATTTGAACGAGATTGTATTAAGAAGTAATCTATATGGAACGCGCAACGCGCTTATTTGTGTCCAAGGTCCCGGATATATAACTGCTCGAGACATAATTTTACCGCCCTCTGTGGAAATCGTTGATAATACACAGCATATAGCTACCTTAACGGAACCAATAGATTTGTGTATTGGATTAAAAATCGAGAGGAATCGCGGATATAGTCTAAAAATGTCAAATAACTTTGAAGACAGAAGTTATCCTATAGATGCTGTATTCATGCCTGTTCAAAACGCGAATCATAGTATTCATTCTTATGGGAATGGGGATGAAAAACAAGAGATTCTTTTTCTAGAAATATGGACAAATGGAAGTTTAACTCCTAAAGAAGCACTTCATGAAGCCTCCCGGAATTTGATTAATTTATTTATTCCTTTTCTACATGTAGAAGAAGAAACGTTCTATTTAGAGAACAATCAACATCAAGTTACTTTACCCCTTTTTCCTTTTCATAATAGATTAGTTAACCTAAGAAAAAAAAAAGAACTAGCATTTCAATATATTTTTATTGACCAATTAGAATTGCCTCCCAG